TTCCTTTCATTCTTTTTCTCTTAAAAATAAAAAATGAGCAATTCTCAATTCTATAGGGTTGAATAAAAATTGGATTGATCAGTTTATATAATTGCTATGCTTAGTGTGTGACTCGTTGGTTTTTTTTAGAGGATAGGATTCAAAAAATCCATGGACCGACCCCTACTATGAACTAATAACTATAGAACTAATAACCAACTCATTGCTTCGCATTATCTGGATACAAAAAACCAGTCAAGATATGATATATTGGTCATATCATTGTAGCAGCTGAATTTTATTTGCATAAACAAAAGAAAAACCAATCTGATTTTGATAGAAAAGTATGCAGATAAATGGAAGGGTGAGAGAAAGAAAGAAAAAGAATATCAATGATATATCACCCATTCCAATATATGTAAGGTTTATGAGTCATCTCAGAAAAGGCAGTGTTAGAACGCATCAATACTGATTCACCCATAACTAGATAAATCTGTTCATAAAATAAATCAAGAGCCTCGAGCCAATAAAGACTGAGAAGATTGACTCAAGAACAAATTTCATGAGAGCTCCATTGTAGAATTCAAACCTAACCATTAATTGAGAAGCGATGGGAACGACGGAACCAATGAATACATAGGATTCTATTGAAAAACGAATCCTAATAATTCATTGGGTGGGATGGCGGAACGAACCGAGGCCAATTCATTTTTTCCGAGAAATTATGAGCTAACCCTACAACGGAAATAGATATTGAAAGAGTAAATATTCGCCCGCGAAGGTTTTTTTAGATTAGTCAATCTTGTTTGATCCAATATGATAAAAGACAAAACAAAAAAACGATTCGTTATAAAAAAAAGACATTATGTATATTATTGAAAAAGAAAAAAAAAGAAATATTGTTTGTCCAAAAAAAAGTATATTTTCATTCAAATTGAATCCTTTAATTCGCGAGGAGCCGGATGAGAAGAAACTCTCATGTCCGGTTTTGTAGTAGAGATGGAATTGAAAAAGAATCATCAACTATAACCCCAAAAGAACCAGATTTCGTAAACAACATAGAGGAAGAATGAAAGGGATATCTTATCGAGGCAATCGTATTTCTTTCGGTAAATATGCTCTTCAGGCACTTGAACCGGCTTGGATCACATCTAGACAAATAGAAGCAGGGCGACGAGCAATGACACGAAATGTGCGGCGTGGTGGAAAAATATGGGTACGTATATTTCCAGACAAACCAGTTACAGTAAGACCTACAGAAACACGTATGGGTTCGGGGAAAGGATCCCCCGAATATTGGGTAGCTGTCGTTAAACCAGGTAGAATACTTTATGAAATGGGTGGAGTAGCAGAAAATATAGCCAGAAAGGCTATTTCAATAGCGGCCTCAAAAATGCCTATACGAACTCAATTCATTATTTCGGGATAAATAGGAACGTAGAGCCAAAGAAAAAAGTCTTGGGGAAAAATTGCAGGTTTCTTTTTTTTGGACAAACAATATTTCTTTTTTTTCCTTCACTCTTTGCATTGAAAGAACAGATTACAAAATGATATGATTCAACCTCAAACCCATTTGAATGTAGCCGATAACAGCGGGGCTCGAGAATTAATGTGTATTCGAATCATCGGAGCTAGTAATCGCCGATATGCTCATATCGGTGACATTATTGTTGCTGTGATCAAGGAAGCATTACCAAACACACCTCTAGAAAGATCAGAAGTGATCAGAGCTGTAATTGTACGCACTTGTAAAGAACTTAAACGTGACAACGGTATGATAATACGATATGATGACAATGCTGCAGTTGTTATTGATCAAGAAGGAAATCCAAAAGGAACTCGAGTTTTTGGTGCGATTGCCCGAGAGTTGAGACAGTTAAGTTTCACTAAAATAGTTTCATTAGCTCCTGAGGTATTATAAGATGATAGTTCTATTATACATAATATTTGTATGAAATTAGATTGTATCTCACGCATATCCCTTATATTTAACATAATTAAAGAATTTTAAAATACTATGTTAAATAAATAGAAATATTAAATATTTAAAAAAAATGGAAATAAAAACATGTTGATTATATCAAAAATGGGAGGAAAGAGTAATTTAAGTTTATCATGGGTAGGGACACTATTGCTGACATAATAACTTCTATACGAAATGCCGACATGAATAGAAAAGGGACGGTTCGAATAGCATCTACTAAGAGCACCGAAAACATTGTTAAAATACTTTTACGAGAAGGTTTTATCGAAAACGTGAGAAAACATCAGGAAAACAACAAATATTTTTTTGTTTTAACCCTACGGCATAGAAGGAATAGGAAAGGACCATCTAGAACTATTTTAAATTTAAAACGGATTAGTAGACCTGGCCTACGAATCTATTCTAACTATCAACGAATTCCTAGAATTCTAGGCGGGATGGGGATTGTAATTCTTTCTACTTCTCGAGGTATAATGACAGACCGAGAGGCTCGACTACAAGGAATCGGCGGAGAAATTTTGTGTTATATATGGTAAT